TCCGTTTGAAGAAAGGAAGGATCCCAAAGAATCGATCTTTCTTTTAGTTGTTGAATCTCTCTTTGATTGATCAATGTGTGATATTCCGAATCCTCATTACTAATGGAATCAAAATGATCTCTGGGTTGATCAGAAGATCCTTTCAATTGGCTAGAATCCGTTACTTGAACGAAAATAGATCTTGTGGAATCATATTGCATATTTGACGATACATTCCGTACCTTGCTAAAAAATCGATCCTTGTTTACCAACCACACATTGTATAACCAAATCCAATTCTCTCTCGATACGTTCCTCAAAAAATCCGATTCGTGCGGATTCTTCCCCCAACTAATGAAGAGGTCTTGGCGGAATTGCCACATATGAAATTGAGCACAATTTTGCAAAGAAATACCCCACTTGTTTCTCGAGAGGAGATGGGAAACATGCTCAATATCATTTGATTGAATAGTTGACCCAGCTCCTTGTTGTTTGAAGAAACCCTCCACTTCAATTGGTCTTTTTTCACAAAAAGCAGACATGAGATAACAAATCCGGTGTTTCACTAAGATTTCGAATAGCTGTCCCGAATTCAAGTTAATTATGTTTCGCTTCTTCCTCGGAGAAAGACGATCAAACAATTCCCAATCATGGTCCTTGCGGATCGGATCATCCGTATAGGATACAAAAGGAGACTCCAGATATTTGATATCTTTCTCTTTGAATGAGATCTCAATTCCAGCTACGGTTTCATTAGATATCTTACAACTATAATCCCTCTTTTTTCCGATCCGGTTCCTCCACCACCGCGAACCCCAGTTAGATTCAGGCATGATACACTTTTTAGTTATTGGGAGAACCCAAGTACTCTCTTTCGGATCCATGAAACAACTCTCAGAGATCTTTTTCCCTTTTGGAAGATACAGGAGCGAAACAATCAACCTATTGATATTGGAAGACCCAAAAGATTCTTCCAATGTATCATTTCTGGGTCCAATGGAATTCATAGGTATAGGAAGAAGCCCCATCAAAGAGAGATTTTTTCTTTCGACCATATTTCGATTGTTAATACGATATATAAGGACCGCTACTGCAAGCAGTACTACACTTTTGATCGTGAAATATCGATTGCTTGTTGAACCCTGTGAATCGCGTGAAAGTAGGATACTCCAAATTCGGGGGTCAAAGAGTTTCATAAAACGTTCTTGGTGGAAAAAAATGTGAGTGAAAGATCCCACGGAATCGAATTTGGTCCACGAATCTAAGAAATAGTGAGAATTCTTGATCCCTCTCAATATCTCTCTCAATTCGAAGATCCAGGATTTTAATGGATGTCGTTTCACTGCTTCCTGCTTCATTGATTCCTCCTAAGGATTTCATTTCAATTGGAATTTGGTTATTCACGATGTACGACGATCCCCGTTACGCATCCATGGCTGAATGGTTAAAGCGCCCAACTCATAATTGGCAAATTCGTAGGTTCAATTCCTGCTGGATGCACGCCAACGGGAACGTTCAATACGTCTATTGGAATTGGCTCTGTATCAATGAAATCTCATCATCCATACATAACGAATTGGTATGGTATATTCATACCATAACATATGAACAGTAAGAAATAGAATTCTTATCGATACTGGAACTCATAGGGAAGAAAATGGATTTATGGATGGAATCAAATATGCAGTATTTACAGACAAAAGTATTCGGTTATTGGGGAACAATCAATATACTTCTAATGTCGAATCAGGATCAACTAGGACAGAAATAAAGCATTGGGTCGAACTCTTCTTTGGTGTCAAGGTAATAGCTATGAATAGTCATCGACTCCCAGGAAAGGGTAGAAGAATGGGACCCATTATGGGACATACAATGCATTACAGACGTATGATCATTACGCTTCAACCGGGTTATTCTATTCCACCTCTTAGAAAGAAAAGAACTTAAATCAAAATACTTAATAACACGGCGATACATTTATACAAAACTTCTACCCCGAGCACACGCAATGGAGCCGTCGGCAGTCAAGTGAAATCCAATCCACGAAATAATTTGATCTATGGACAGCGTCGTTGTGGTAAAGGTCGTAATGCCAGAGGAATCATTACCGCAAGGCATAGAGGGGGAGGTCATAAGCGTCTATACCGTAAAATCGATTTTCGACGGAATGAAAAAGACATATCTGGTAGAATCGTAACCATAGAATATGACCCTAATCGAAATGCATATATTTGTCTCATACACTATGGGGATGGTGAGAAGAGATATATTTTACATCCCAGAGGGGCTATAATTGGAGATACCATTGTTTCTGGTACAGAAGTTCCTATCTCAATGGGAAATGCCCTACCTTTGAGTGCGGTTTGAACCATTGATTTACGTAATTGGAAGTAACCAATTAGGTTTACAACGAAACCTAGAAATCGATCACTGATCCAATTTGAGTACCTCTACGGGATAGACCTCAACAGAAAACTGAAGAGTAACGGCAGCAAGTGATTGAGTTCAGTAGTTCCTCATATAAAATTATTGACTCTAGAGATATAGTAATATGGAGAAGACAAAATTGTTTGAAGCACCGACAGAGCCGGAAGCACCCCTTGTTTCAAAGAGAGGAGGACGGGTTATTCACATTTCATTTGATGGTCAGAGGCGAATTGAAAGCTAAGCAGTGGTAATTCTACCCCCGGGGAAAAATAGATATGTCTCCTACGTTACCCGTAATATGTGGAAGTATCGACGTAATTTCATAGAGTCATTCGGTCTGAATGCTACATGAAGAACATAAGCCAGATGAAGGAACGGAGAGACCTAGGATGTAGAAGATCATAACATGAGTGATTCGGCAGATTTGGATTCCTATATATCCACTCATGTGGTACTTCATCATACGATTCATATGAGATCCATCTGTCTAGATATCATATACATCCAGAAAGCCGTATGCTTTGGAAGAAGCTTGTACAGTTTGGGAAGGGGTTTTGATTGATCAAAAAGAAGAATCTACTTCAACCGATATGCCCTTAGGCACGGCCATACATAACATAGAAATCACACTTGGAAAGGGTGGACAATTAGCGAGAGCAGCGGGTGCTGTAGCGAAACTGATTGCAAAAGAGGGTAAATCGGCCACATTAAAATTACCATCTGGGGAGGTCCGTTTGATATCCAAAAACTGCTCAGCAACAGTCGGACAAGTGGGTAATGTTGGGGTGAACCAGAAAAGTTTGGGTAGAGCCGGATCTAAGCGTTGGTTAGGTAAGCGTCCTGTAGTAAGAGGAGTCGTTATGAACCCTGTAGACCATCCCCATGGGGGTGGTGAAGGGAGGGCCCCAATTGGTAGAAAAAAACCCACAACCCCTTGGGGTTATCCTGCGCTTGGAAGAAGAAGTAGAAAAAGGAATAAATATAGTGATAGTTTGATTCTTCGTCGCCGTAGTAAATAGGAGAATATTGAAAATAGAATATGTTTCCTCGTCTTTACAAAAAAAAAAAAAGAAAAAGATAGGAGTAATTAGCTGTGACACGTTCACTAAAAAAAAATCCTTTTGTAGCTAATCATTTATTGGGAAAAATTGCAAAGCTCAACATGAGGGCAGAAAAAGATACAATCGTAACTTGGTCCCGGGCATCTACCATTATACCCACAATGATCGGCCATACAATTGCTATTCATAATGGAAAGGAACATTTGCCTATTTATATAACGGATCGTATGGTAGGTCACAAATTGGGAGAATTTGCACCTACTCTGAATTTCCGGGGGCATGCGAGAAACGATAATAAATCTCGTCGTTAATTAATAAAGTGAATATGGGTGCTCGTCGTTTATTGGTGGGAGGTGAACCTTATGATAAAGAGTGACCCGGATGTAGAAGTATACGCTTTAGGTCAACATATACGTATGTCTGCTCATAAAGCGCGAAGAGTAATTGATCAGATTCGTGGGCGTACCTACGAGGAAACACTTATGATATTAGAACTCATGCCTTATCGAGCATGCTATCCGATTTTTAAATTAGTTTATTCTGCGGCAGCAAATGCTAGTCACAATATGGGTTTCAACGAAACGGCTTTAATCATTAGTCAAGCCGAAGTTAATGAGGGTACTATCATGAAAAAGTTAAAACCCAGAGCTAGAGGGCGTAGTTATCCGATAAAAAGACCCAGCTGTCATATAACTATTGTATTGCAAGATATATCTAAAGATAAAAACTATTTCATATGGTTAAGAAAATATGGATGGATATATAAAGATAAGTATACAGATGTCAGAGAGAGGTATCTATATATGATGGATCATATGCTATATCGGAACAGAATGACATGGACTAATAGAGAAATGATATGGCCTTATAGAGACAGCGAGGTGTTATGGGACAAAAAATAAATCCACTCGGTTTCAGACTTGGTACAACCCAAAGTCATCATTCTGTTTGGTTTGCACAACCAAAAAGTTATTCCGAAGGTCTCCAGGAAGATAAAAAAATACAGGATTGTATCAAGAATTATGTACAAAAAAATATGAAAATATCCTCTGGTGTCGAGGGAATTGCACGCATAAAGATTCAAAAAAGAATAGATCTGATCCAGGTCATAATATATATGGGATTCCCAAAATTGTTAATAGAGGGCAGCCCACGAGGAATCGAAGAATTACAGAGAAATGTACAAAAAGAATTTAATTCTGTGAACCGAAAACTTAACATTGCTATCACAAGAGTTGCAAAACCTTATGGACAACCTAATATTCTTGCAGAATTTATAGCCGGACAATTAAAGAATAGAGTTTCATTCCGAAAGGCAATGAAAAAAGCTATTGAATTAACTGAACAAGCAGATACAAAAGGAATTCAAGTCCAAATTTCAGGGCGTATCGATGGAAAAGAAATTGCACGTGTCGAATGGATCAGAGAAGGTAGGGTTCCCCTACAAACCATTCGAGCTAAAATTGATTATTGTTCCTATACAGTTCGAACTATCTACGGGGCATTAGGAATAAAAATTTGGATATTTGCAGGCGAGGAATAATGGTCCTTTGGTTGTCTTTCTATTTCATCCATCCGGCAATTGAATAAAAAATCACAAACTCATTTATTTTATTTTTTTCCGTTCAATCAAAACAAATTATAATTTTTCTAATTCTTAATTCTCTTAATTCTATAGGGTTTAATAACAATTTGATTGACTCCATCTAATTGCTATGCTTAGTGTGTGACTCGTTGGTTTTTTATTTAGGGTTAGGATTAAAAAACAAGGGACTATCCCCCAGTATGAACTAATAACTATATAACTAATAACCAGCTCATTGCTTCGTATTATCTGGATCCAAAGAACCAGTCACTATATGATATGATGTATCGATCATATTGTTGTAGCAACTGAAATCTTTTTTACATAAAAGAAAAATAAATCAGATTATTAAGGTTGTGAAAGAAAAAACAAAGGGATATGGATAGATGGAAGGGTGAGAGAAAGAAAGAAAAAGAATAGCAATGATATATTATTCCAATATGTATGGTCTATGAACTATCTCATAAAAAAAGGCAGTGTAATAAAGCATAAAGCATTAAGTAATAAAGCATTAATATATACTATATTTGATTCGTCCATTGCAATTAAAAATGCAGGCACGGCTTGGGGAGGGGTTTTTTCCTTATCCTATTTCAATAAGGAACTTATCTACTCCAATTATAGATGAATCCAATTCCTAAGAAAAATAAAAATAATAAAGAGCATCGAGTCAATAAAGACTGAGAAGATTGATTCAGGAACAAATTTTATTAGGAGCTCCATTGCAGAGTTCGGGCCTAGCCATTAATCGAGAAGCGATGGGAACGACAGAACCTGTGACTGCGGAAGATTCCCTTGAAAACGAATCCTAATGATTCATTGGGTGGGATGGCGGAACGAGCCAAGAACCAATTCACTTATTCTGATAGGTCGTGGGATGCTACTACGAATGAAAGGGATGTTGAAAGAGCAAATATTCGCCCGCGAAAGCCTTATTGGGTTGCTAAGTTTTGGGCGATTCAATAAAGGTAAAAATGAAGATTCATTAATTATAAAAGACAATTACGTTATATATATTTATTTATATATATATCTGTAATATTATTGAATATTGAATCGTTTCATTCGCGAGGAGCTGGATGAGAAGAAACTCTCATGTCCGGTTCTGCAGTAGAGATGGCATTGAGAAACAACCATCAACTATAACCCCAAAAGAACCAGATTTCGTAAACAACATAGAGGAAGAATGAAGGGAATATCTTATCGCGGCAATCAAATTTGTTTCGGCGGATACGCCCTTCAGGCACTTGAACCCGCTTGGATCACATCTAGACAAATAGAAGCGGGGCGACGAGCCATGACACGATATGCGCGTCGTGGTGGAAAAATATGGGTACGTATATTTCCAGACAAACCTGTTACAGTAAGGCCTACCGAAACACGTATGGGTTCGGGGAAAGGATCCCCCGAATATTGGGTATCCGTCGTTAAACCGGGTCGAATACTTTATGAAATGGGTGGAGTATCAGAAATTGTAGCTAGAGAAGCTATTTCTATAGCTGCGTCCAAAATGCCTATACGAACTCAATTCGTTATTTCGGGATAGGGATGTGGAACGAAAGTAAAGGGGCCTTTGTGGTGAAAAAACCGCAGTTTATTTATTTATGGACAAACAATATTTCTTATTTTTTTTCTTCGCCCTTTGCATTGAAAGAAAAAAAAGATAAAAAAATAATAATATGATTCAACCTCAGACCTATTTAAATGTAGCGGACAACAGCGGGGCTAGAGAATTAATGTGTATTCGAATCATAGGAGCCAGCAATCGCCGATATGCTTATATTGGTGACGTTATTGTTGCTGTAATCAAAGAAGCAGTGCCAAATATGCCTCTACAAAGATCAGAAGTGATCCGAGCTGTAATTGTACGTACATGTAAAGAACTCAAGCGTAACAATGGTATGATAATACAATATGATGACAATGCAGCAGTTGTCATTGATCAAGAAGGAAATCCAAAAGGAACTCGAGTTTTTGGTGCGATCGCCCGGGAATTGAGACAGTTGAATTTTACAAAAATAGTCTCATTAGCCCCTGAGGTATTATAAATACTAATAGATGAGAACAGAAAATAACGGGGTATCTGAATTAGATTCAATTAATTAGTAGAATGCATTAGTAGATTGTTTCTCACGCATATACCTTTAATAATTCATAAAAATGAATAATTCATAAAAAAAAGAATAAAAAAGCAGAGCATGTTGCTTATATAAAAACGCGGAGGCACCAATAATTATAGTTCATCATGGGTAGGGACACTATTGCCGAAATAATAACTTCTATACGAAATGCTGACATGGATAAAAAAGGAACGGTTCGAATAGCATCTACAAATATCACCGAAAACATTGTTAAAATACTTCTACGAGAAGGCTTTATCGAAAATGTGAGAAAACATCGAGCAAGCAATAAAAATTTCTTGGTTTCAACTCTGCGACATAGAAGGAATAGAAAAGGACCATATAGAACGGTTTTAAAACGTATAAGCCGACCCGGCCTACGAATCTATTCCAACCGTCGGAGAATTCCTAGGATTTTAGGAGGAATGGGTATTGTAATTCTTTCTACTTCTCGGGGTATAATGACAGACCGAGAGGCTCGACTAGAAGGAATCGGAGGAGAAATTTTGTGTTATATATGGTGACCTTTCTGGTATCCGAATTGCACCCGTAACTTCCTATTTTGTTTTGTGAAAAAAAAAGGAAAGGCGGGTTGTCTAATATCACTCCTCCTCCATTAGTTGATAATTCAAGGGGGTTACCTGGAATGAAAGAACAAAAATGGATTCATGAAGGTTTAATTACTGAATCACTTCCCAACGGTATGTTTCGGGTTCGTTTAGATAATGAAGATCTGATTCTAGGTTATGTTTCAGGAAGGATCCGACGTAGTTTTATACGGATACTGCCGGGCGATAGAGTGAAAATTGAAGTAAGTCGTTATGATTCAACCAGGGGACGCATAATTTATAGACTCCGCAACAAAGATTCAAATGATTAAATTAAGCGGCTTTTTCAGCATCCCTCTCGTGCGGATACAATTGGAGGTTCAAAATTTCAAGAGACTTATTTTCTTCCAAAAAGTAGATTCAGAATTAAGGTAAGGAATGACAAATATGAAAATAAGGGCCTCCGTTCGTAAAATTTGTGAAAAATGTCGACTGATCCGTAGGCGGGGACGAATTATAGTAATTTGTTCCAACCCGAGGCATAAACAGAGACAGGGATAATCTTTCTTAAAAGGGACTCTACAAAGGACCCAATACACAAATCAAATAAAAGGCCTGTTTTGACATGAAATGGATATATCCGTATATCTCTGACTCATATTTATGAGATGATAAAATATGACAAAAACCATACCAAGAATTGGCTCACGCAGGAATGGACACATTGGTTCACGTAAGAATGGACGTCGAATACCAAAAGGAGTTATTCATGTTCAAGCAAGTTTCAACAATACCATTGTAACGGTTACAGATATACGGGGCCGGGTGGTTTCTTGGTCCTCAGCCGGTACTTGTGGCTTCAGGGGCACAAGAAGAGGGACGCCATTTGCTGCTCAAACCGCAGCCGCAAATGCTATTCGTACAGTAGTAGATCAGGGTATGCAACGAGCAGAAGTCATGATAAAAGGTCCGGGTCTTGGGAGAGATGCAGCATTACGAGCCATTCGTAGAAGTGGTATACTATTAAGTTTTGTCAGAGACGTAACCCCTATGCCGCATAATGGATGTAGGCCTCCTAAAAAAAGGCGCGTATAGAAACAAGAATTGAACGGATTTCAAGAGAAATAAATGATTCAATGATCTGATCAAATTAAATTACTATGCTTCGAGAGGAAGTAGCAGTATCTACTCGGACACTACAGTGGAAGTGTGTTGAATCAAGAGCAGACAGTAGGCGTCTTTATTATGGGCGTTTTATTCTGTCTCCGCTTATGAAAGGTCAAGCCGATACAATAGGCATCGCGATGCGAAGGGCTTTGCTTGGAGAAATAGAAGGAACATGTATCACACGCGTAAAATCTGAAAAAATACCACACGAATATTCTACCATAGTAGGTATTGAAGAATCAGTACATGAAATTTTAATGAATTTGAAAGAAATTGTATTGAGAAGTAATCTGTATGGAACTCGCGACGCATCTATTTGCGTCAAGGGTCCTGGATATGTAACTGCTCAAGACATCATCTCACCGCCTTCCGTGGAAATCGTTGATACTACACAGCATATAGCTAGCCTGACAGAACCCGTTGATTTGTGTATTGGATTACAAATCGAGAGGAATCGCGGATATCGTATGAAAACACCAAATAACGCTCAGGAAGGAGGTTATCCTATAGATGCCGTATTCATGCCTGTTCGAAATGCAAATCATAGTATTCATTCTTATGGGGATGGGAATGAAAAACAAGAGATACTTTTTCTCGAAATATGGACGAATGGAAGTTTAACTCCTAAAGAAGCACTCTACGAAGCCTCCCGTAATTTGATTGATTTATTTATTCCTTTTCTACATGCAGAAGAACAAGAAAAAAATTTAGAGGACAATCAAAATAGGGCTACTTTACCCTTTTTTACTTTTCATGATGGATTGGATAAACTAAGAAAAAACAAAAAAGAAATTGAATTGAAATGTATTTTTATTGACCAATCAGAATTGCCTTCCAGGACCTATAATTGCCTCAAAAGGTCCAATATACATACATTATTAGACCTTTTGAATAAAAGTCAAGAAGATCTTTTGAAAATTGAGCATTTTCGCATAGAAGATGTAAGCCAGATATTGGGCATTCTACAAAAACATTTCGTAATTGATTTACCTAAGAATAAGTTTTTAATTTGAAATCCATTGTAATGATTTCATCTTTTTTTATTTGTTTGAATTGAATTTATATTTATAAACAAAATTTTAATTGGTTTTGAATCTTCAGCACGATCCATAT